ACAAAGCGGTGATGAAACGTATAACTTATACAAATTGTACAAATCTTTCCATTTTTCAATTCGATCCGATCCATTCGTTCGTAGAGCTATTTACTCGATCGCAGACATTTCTGCAACACCTCTAACGGAGGAAAAAATAGTCAATTTGGAAAGAACTTCTTGTCAGCCTCTTTCAGATATGAATCTATCTGATTCAGAAGGGAATAACTTGCATCAGTATCTCAGTTTCAATTCAAACATGGGTTTGATTCACACTCCATGTTCTGAGAAGTATTTACCATCCGGAAAGAGGAAAAAACGGAGTCTTTGTCTAAAGAAATGCGTTGAGAAAGGGCGGATGTATAGAACCTTTCAACGAGATAATGCTTTTTCAAATCTCTCAAAATGGAATCTGTTCCAAACATATATGCCATGGTTCCTTACTTCGACAGGGTGCAAATATCTCAATTTCACCCTTTTAGATACTCTTTCAGACCCATTGCCTATTTTTCATGATATGATGCATGGATCAGATATATCACGGCCAATTCCTCAGAAGATTCTTCCACAATGGACTCCGATAAGTGAGATTTCGAGTCAATGTTTACAGAATATTCTTCTGTCCGAAGAAAGGATTCATCAAAACAATGAGTCACCCGTTCCATTGATATGGGCACATCTGAGATCAACAAATGCTCGGGAGTTCCTCTATTCAATCTTTTTCCTTCTTATTGTTGCTGGATATCTCGTTCGTATACATCTTCTCTTTGTTTCCCGAGCCTCTAGTGAGTTACAGACAGAGTTAGAAAAGATCAAATCTTTGATGATTCCATCATACATGATGGAATTTCGAAAACTTCTGGATAGGTATCCTACATCTGAACTGAATTCTTTCTGGTTAAAGAATCTCTTTCTAGTTGTTCTGGAACAATTAGGAGATTCTCTGGAAGAAATGCGGGGTTCTGCTTCTGGTGGTCCCGCTTATGGGGTCAAATCAATACGTTCTAAGAAGAAATATTGGAAGATAAATCTCATCGATCTTGTAAGTATCATACCAAATCCAATCATTTTTTCAAGAAATACGAGACATCTAAGTCGTACAAGTAAAGAGATCTATTCATTGATAAGAAAAAAAAAAAACGTGAACGGTGATTGGATTGATGAGAAAATAGAATTCTGGGTCGCGAACAGTGATTTGATTGATGATGAAGAAAGAGAATTCTTGGTTCAGCTCTCCACCTTAACGACAGAAAGAAGGATTGATCAAATTCTATTGAATCTGACTCATAGTGATCATTTATCAAAGAATGACTCTGGTTATCAAATGATTGAACAACCGGGATCAACTTCCTTACGATACTTAGTTGACATTCAGAAAAAGAATCTAATGAATTATGAGTTCAATAGATCCTGTTTAGCAGAAAGACGGATATTCCTTGCTCATTATCAGACAATCGCTTATTCACAAACCTCGTGCGGGGCTAATAGTTTTCATTCCCCATCTCCTCATGGAAAACCCTTTTCGCTCCGCTTAGCCCTATCCCCTTCTAGAGGTATTTTAGTGATAGGTTCTATAGGAACTGGACGATCCTGTTTGGTCAAATACCTAGCGACAAACTCCTATGTTCCTTTCATTACGGTATTTCCGAACAAGTTCCTGGATGACAAGTATCCTATTGATGATAGTGACGATATCGATATCGATATTGATGATGACCTTGATATTGATACGGAGCTGCTAACTATGTATATGACGCCAAAAAGAGACCAATTTGATATCACCCTTCAATTCGAATTAGCAAAAGCAATGTCTCCTTGCATAATATGGATTCCAAACATTCATGATCTGCATGTGAATGAGTCGAATTACTTATCCCTCGGTCTATTAGAGAACCATCTCTCCAGGGATTGTGAAAGATGTTCCACTGGAAAGATTCTTGTTATTGCTTCGACTCATATTCCCCAAAAAGTGGATCCCGCTCTAATAGCTCCGAATCGATTAAATACATGCATTAAGATACGAAGGCTTCTTCTTCCACAACAACGAAAGCACTTTTTCATTCTTTCATATACTAGGGGATTTCACTTGGAAAAGAGGATGTTCCATACTAATGGATTCGGGTCCATAACCATGGGTTCCAATGCGCGAGATCTTGTAGCACTTATCAATGAGGCCCTATCAATTAGTATTACACAGAAGAAATCCATTATAGAAACTAATACAATTAGATCAGCTCTTCATAGAAAAACTTGGGATTTTCGATCCCAGATAAGATCGGTTCAGGATCATGGGATCCTTTTCTATCAGATAGGAAGGGCTGTTGCACAAAATGTACTTCTAAGTAATTGCCCCATAGATCCTATATCTATCTATATGAAGAAGAAATCATGTAAGGGAGGGGGTTCTTATTTGTACAAATGGTACTTCGAACTTGGAACGAGCATGAATAAATTCACGATACTTCTTTATCTTTTGAGTTGTTCTGCCGGATCGGTCGCTCAAGATCTTTGGTCTTCATCC